TAATGTTGATCTTTTTTTTGGCGTCAAGGACATTCGGAATTTTTTCTCTGATGATACTTTTTTAGTGAAAGATAGTAATGGGGACAGTTATTCTATATATTTTGATATTGAAAATCATATTTTTGAGATTGCCAATGATCATCCTTTTTGGAGTGAACTAGAAAGTTCTTTTTATCGGAATTCTAGTTATCTGAATAATGGATCTAAGAGTAAGAATCCCGACCACGATCGTTACATGGATGATACTCAGTATACTTGGAATAATCACATTAATAGTTGCATTGACAGTTATCTTCAGTCCCAAATCTGTATTGATAGTTACATTGTAAGTGGTAGTGACAATTCCAGTAACAATTACATTTCTAGTTCCATTTGTGGTAAAAGTGGAAATAGTAGTCAAAACGAGGATACCAGAACGAGTGATCAAACTATACCAGAAAGTTCTACTAATCTGGGTGTAACTCAACAATACCGGCATTTGTGGGTTCAATGCGAAAATTGTTATGGATTAAATTATAAGAAATTTTTTAAATCAAAAATGCATCTTTGTGAACAATGTGGATATCATTTGAAAATGAGTAGTTCAGATAGAATCGAACTTTTGATCGATCCGGGCACTTGGGAGCCTATGGATGAAGACATGGTCTCTCTGGATCCCATTGAATTTCATTCGGAGGAGGAGCCTTATAAAAATCGTATCGATTCTTATCAAAGAAAGACAGGATTAACCGAGGCTGTTCAAACAGGCAGAGGGCAACTAAACGGTATTACCGTAGCAATTGGGGTTATGGATTTTCAGTTTATGGGGGGTAGTATGGGATCCGTAGTCGGGGAGAAAATTACCCGTTTGATTGAATACGCTACTAAAGAAGTTCTACCTCTTATTATAGTGTGTGCTTCCGGAGGGGCACGCATGCAAGAAGGAAGTTTGAGCTTGATGCAAATGGCTAAAATATCTTCTGCTTTATATGATTATCAATCAAATAAAAAGTTATTCTATGTACCAATTCTTACATCTCCTACTACCGGTGGGGTGACAGCTAGTTTTGGTATGTTGGGGGATATCATTATTGCCGAACCCAATGCCTACATTGCCTTTGCGGGTAAAAGAGTAATTGAACAAACATTGAATAAAACAGTACCCGAGGGTTCACAAGCGGCTGAGTATTTATTCCAGAAGGGCTTATTCGATCTAATCGTACCACGTAATCCTTTAAAAAGCGTTCTGAGTGAGTTATTTCAACTCCACACTTTCTTTCCTTTGAATCAAAATTAGAACATTAAGCTCAATTATTTTGAGCAAACAAGTAATTAGTTTATCGGAATCCAAGTCAAAATTAGACGAATGGGGTTTTCTTTGTTGACATAAGATCTAATTATATAAAGAATCAAAAGTCACAGAAAATCCGCCCCTTTTTCTATATTCCTGATTATTGATCAAGAAATGAAATTCTTATTTTCGTGAAATTAGGCAAATCAAAAAAATCTACTCTTCTCGTCATATATAATGAAAATCTATAAAATATATAATTTTTTATTTTTCTATATCTTACGATAATCCTATTTTGACTAAGAATCCCTGCTGGATGGGATTCTAACAAACCCTTCAATATATTCAATATTGAATATAAATAGAATCTAATTAATTTTTAAGAAACTTTTTGTTTAGTAAATGAAATTCGAAGACAAGAGCAAAAAATGAAGAAAATAATATAATATCTCATCCATATCCTTTCAAATCTTTCATGTAGAAAGATGAAAAACTACATTATATACTCACTTAGATAGATACTTAGATTTATACTTAATACATATTAAGTAATAATAATAATTCCAATTTAGAATTATCAAATTATAATAAGATATCTTTATATATAATAAGATATCTTTATATTATAAATAATAAATATAAAATATAAATAATAATAACAGGTACAAATAGTAAATCGAGGTACCCATTCTATGACAACTCTTAACTTTCCCTCTGTTTTGGTGCCTTTAGTAGGCCTAGTATTTCCGGCAATCGCAATGGCTTCTTTATTTCTTCATGTTCAAAAAAACAAGATTGTTTAGAGCCGATGGCACAAAATCTCATCTATTTTTTTTTTCAAAACTGACGTTTGTATCATAACACAGATATCCATTTAGCAAAATATGGTATAGTATAAGCGGCTTCCGCCGAAAAACTCTTATGTCTCCATAAAATGCTATAGGGGTCAATGGATTCTAGCTATTTTCAAATAGACCCGAATCGACGGATAGCTGAACTGTAAAGTTGGTCTATCTATTTGGCTATCTTTAGTGAGATCATACGAAGGGTATGTTATTAGTTTAGATCTAACGAATTTAATGAATTACTCCTAAAGGGTCACATCAAACTAGTGCTAGTTGATGCGAGTTACTTCGGAAACAAAAGGACTAAAGTCAAATTCATTTGGGGTATTCTCTCAATTCCAAAAAAATCAACTGGATCAAGTATGAGTTGTCGATCAGAACATAT